ATCTCAACAACAAAAATAAGAATCACAATCAATAACCTATATTAATTAAACAGTTAAAATTAAACAGTTAATTAAGTGAATGATAATTATAACAGTTAATTAGCTAATTATCATTTATGAATGATAATTAATTACAACTTCTATAAAACGATTTAGATAAATTATATACTAAATGTTATTTACTAATGTTATTAATTAATATATATTCTAAATAGACTATACTGATTAGTATCAATATATAATTATTAGTTTATAATTCTAATTAGTAGTATATATTATTAACAAACATATTATTAATATATATATAATGAGAAGTAAGATAAAAAATAAGAAGTGGTTTATTAGTCTTATTTCATTTTAAATTTTTTTATATGGGACTATTAAGCCCGTAATTGACGAATGGCCCATAATTACTAAAATTAGATTAGTGTTTATTTGCTCATTTTTGAATATAAATGGGGCGTGGCCAAGCGGTAAGGCAACGGGTTTTGGTCCTGTTATTCGGAGGTTCGAATCCTTCCGTCCCAGATCGATTCTAATGAAATCGAAAGATTGGGTCACATTGTATCCAACATGAAAATAAAAGAAAATCTTAAAGAAAACAATCTTTTGTTCTGAACTGTTATAATTCTTCTCAAAAATTATATCCTTCCTTTCGTTTGGTTTATCACAAACGTAATTAAGTGTCAAAGATGGATGTAATAAATAGCTTTTTTTATATGAGAATATCCTTTTATATTCCATGGGTATGGATATGCATTAATAGTTTCATCCCCCCCAAAAAAGGGGAGTATTATTCAATATGGATCTGTACTATTCACATTCAAGTTAGTTATTTGTGGGGATATTTTATGGCTCATATATATCTCATACATATATATCTCATATATATATATAATATTATATTTTATTTGAATTATTACATGATAATGATGCTTTTTGTGTCGAAATTCAAAAGAAAAGTGGAAAAGACCCATATATAGATATTGAAATATCTATAATTACTAGCTGTAATAATTATTTGTTGTATATGATTAATACGTAAAGATTATATTCCCCAGATCATTATTTGATTATCAATCCAACATCTGATAACGGCCTTATTTAATCTTACCTTACATAGGGGATTCTTTAAAATTTATGACGGATTTCTTATGAATTCTTGATACTCAAAGAAATCTAAAAAATCAATCTGATCGGGAAAAGAAACTTTGAACCCTTCTGGATCATTCTGGGGTTATTCTTATTCTATAGCTTATTCTATAGATAAAAAGATAAAAAGTATGAACTATTATGTACCAATTGAACCAATGACTATTCATGATTTCATATTGAATCAATTCTGTACGGATTCAAAATTTGAGGAAAGTTATGGTAAAACTTCGTTTGAAACGATGTGGTAGAAAGCAACGTGCGACTTGAAGGACATCACCGTATGTGGATTCTTACATCCATCATTTTCTATAGGAATGAAAATGCTCTTGGCTCGACATAGTTTGTTCTGTCTCGCAGTACCTTAATTTGTTTTGGGTTGTAAGTAAATAGTACATCATGGAGCTCGAGCAAAAAGTATTGATTTTTTTATCAATCAGGAGGAAGAATCTAGGGTTAGTGCCAATCAATAAGTTGGAACAACTTTGTAAATATATTTTCTATATTCTATATAGAATATAGAAATCGAAAAATGAAATTCTAACCAATTTGCAAGTTTGAAATCAAAAAGTCAAATTTGTCTGAAGCAAAATTAGTAAAATTTTTTCGATCAAAAGTGTATCATAAGGTAATCTCCATCGTTCCTATAATCTTTTCATAAAAAGAAAAAAGCAAAAAGGTATGTTGCTGCCATTTTGAAAGGAGTAAAGATCACCGAAGTAATGTCTAAACCCAATGATTCAACAAAGCAAGGATAAAGGGTTCCGGAACAAGGAAAGACCATTTTCTATTGTCTCAACAATTAGACAATTAAATCAGAATAAAGAATCAAAATCGATTTGAGATGAGACAAACAAAAGAGGTTAGAGACGACTCAATAAATGTCTAAGGATTTTCCTTTCAGAGTTATACAATTTGAGTTATGAGTACGAATGATATTTCTTTTTTCTTACAGAAAAAATAAAAAACTAAAATAATAGTTTAATTTATGATTTTATGGATTCATTTGCCATTATTAATTAAATTATTATTATTAACTCAATTCTGGAAATTATATTCTATTCCATTATGGAAAATTGTATTTTTAATAATTAATAATAAAAAATTAATAATAAATAATTTATATATTAATTATATTTTGATCTATTATACACACAAAATACATACAAAAAGAAATTAAAATCATTCTTTCTTGAGCCGTATGAGGAGAAAACCTCTTATACGTTTCTAGGGGGGGCGTTGTTTATCTATATCTATCCCAATGAGCCATCTATCGAATCGTTGCAATTGATGTTCGATCCCGAAGAGAAGGAAGGGATCTTCGGAAAGTGGGTTTTTACGATCCGAT